ATGAATAAATGATTATATTCAACTAATCATAAAGACATTGGAATTTTATATTTTATTTTTGCTATTTGAGCAGGAATAATTGGATCTTCAATAAGAATAATTATTCGTTTAGAATTAGGATCTTGTAATTCATTAATTAATAATGATCAAATTTATAACACTTTAGTAACTAGCCATGCATTTATTATAATTTTTTTTATAGTTATACCTTTCATGATCGGGGGCTTTGGAAATTTTTTAGTTCCCTTAATGCTCGGATCACCTGACATAGCCTATCCTCGTATAAATAATATAAGATTTTGACTACTTCCTCCTTCAATTATATTATTAATATTAAGAAATTTTTTAAGGAATGGTGTAGGAACAGGATGAACAATTTACCCCCCATTAGCTTCTAATATTTTTCATAGAGGTCCTTCAGTTGATATATCAATCTTTTCCTTACATATGGCAGGGATATCTTCAATTCTTGGGGCAATCAATTTTATCTCTACAATTATTAATATACACCATAAATCAATTTCAATGGATAAAACTCCTCTAATAGTATGATCAATTATAATTACAGCTATTCTTCTTCTTTTATCCCTTCCTGTTTTAGCAGGAGCAATTACTATATTACTTACAGATCGAAATTTAAATACTTCATTTTTTGATCCTTCAGGAGGAGGGGACCCAATTTTATATCAACATTTATTTTGATTTTTTGGACATCCTGAGGTCTATATTTTAATTTTACCCGGATTCGGATTAATTTCTCATATTATTATAAGTGAAAGAGGTAAAAAAGAGACATTTGGATCTCTTGGTATAATTTATGCCATAATTGCAATTGGATTTTTAGGATTTATTGTCTGAGCTCATCATATATTTACTATTGGTTTAGATGTAGACACTCGGGCTTATTTTACTTCAGCAACTATAATTATTGCCATCCCCACAGGTATTAAAATTTTTAGTTGAATTTCTACACTTCATGGAATAAAAATTAACTATAATCCTACTCTATGATGAGCTATAGGATTTATTTTTTTATTTACATTAGGGGGTCTTACCGGTATTATTTTATCCAATTCTTCAATTGATATTATTTTACATGATACATATTATGTTGTAGCTCATTTTCATTATGTTTTATCAATAGGAGCAGTATTTGCTATTATTGCTGGCTTTATTCACTGATTTCCTTTGATTTCAGGTTACAGACTAAATACATTCTATTTAAATATTCAATTTTTTTCTATATTCATTGGGGTAAATATAACATTCTTTCCCCAACATTTTTTAGGATTAAGAGGTATACCTCGTCGATACTCAGATTATCCAGATACTTTTTTAAGATGAAATATTATTTCATCCATTGGATCTTTAATCTCAATATTAAGATTAACAATTTTAATATTTACTATTTGAGAAGCTCTTTCTTCAAAGCGTAAAATTATTAATATATTCTTTACAAATGCTTCCTTAGAATGGCAAAATATATATCCTCCAATAAATCATAGATATAATGAAAGACCTTCAATTTAATTTATATAATTTAATATGGCAGACTTAAGTGCAATGGACTTAAAATCCTTAAATAAAGGTATATACCTTTTATTAAAAATTAATACTTGATCATTTTATTTACAAAATTCAAACTCACCTATTTATGATATAATAATTTTTTTTCATGATTTCTCTATAATTATTTTAATTTTTATTATTATATTAATTTTTTCTATTATGATTTTTATAATAAATAATTTAATAATTAATCGATTTTTATTAGAAGGACATCTAATTGAACTATTATGAACCATTATCCCTATATTTATTCTTATTCTTATTGCTATCCCATCAATTAAAATTCTTTATCTTACTGACGAAATTTATAAAAATAAAATAACCTTAAAAACAATTGGTCATCAATGATATTGAAGGTATGAATATTCAGAATTTAAAAATGTAGAATTTGATTCTTTTATGATCCCTACTAATCAACTCATAAATAACGAATTTCGTTTACTTGATGTTGATAATCGATGTATTTTGCCTTATAACTATCCTATTCGACTTCTAACAACATCAATGGATGTTATTCATGCATGAACCGTACCTTCCCTAGGAATCAAAATAGATTCTACTCCCGGGCGTTTAAACCAAACTATACTTTTTATGAATCGCCCGGGATTATATTATGGACAATGTTCAGAAATTTGTGGTATAAATCACTCTTTTATACCTATTGTTATTGAATCAACAAATTTTAAAAATTTTAAAAATTGATTATTTTATTTTTATAATAATAATAATTAATCACATTAAATGACTGAAAAAGTATTGATTTTTTAAATCAAAGCATAATAGATTAAATTACTATTTTTAATGAAAGAATTAGTTAAAATAACATTAAATTGTCAATTTAAAATTATTATTATTAAATAATATTCTTTTATTCCACAGATAATACCAATATTATGAACATATTTATTTTTATTAACTTTTTTTTTATTAATAATTTTAGTTACTTTAATTTATTATTTATATACACCAGTTGTTTTAACTTCTTTTAACTATAAAGTAACCTCATTAAATTGATTTTGATTATGATAAATATTTTTTCTATTTTTGACCCTACTACTAATTATTATCTATCATTAAATTGATTAAGAATATTAATTATATTCTTTTTATTTCCCTTTCAATATTGATTATTACCTTCTCGCTTTATATTTTTTTGAATAAAATTTATTAAATTTATTTTTATAGAATTTAAAGCTTTAATTAATTATTCATACTCAAATATTATTATTTTTATTAGATTACTATTAATAATTTTATTAAATAATTTTTTAGGACTATTTCCCTATATTTTTACCGCTTCAAGACATATAAGAATATCCCTGTCTCTTTCATTAATTTTTTGATTAAGAACTATATTATATACTATTTTTAGTTATTTTAAAATTTTATTAGCCCATCTTACTCCACTTGGAACTCCTTTTATTTTAATACCATTCATAGTTATTATTGAATCTATTAGATTAATAATCCGACCCCTCACCTTATCTATTCGACTAACAGCTAATATAATTGCGGGACACTTACTTTTATCATTATTAGGATCGTCTGGTCAATTAATTAATAATATTATAATTATACCTATTTTACTATTTTCTCAAATTTTATTATTTATATTAGAAATTTCTGTTGCTTTAATTCAATCTTATGTATTTTCCATCCTATCAACTCTTTATAGAAGAGAAATTTAACTTATGATTAAACATAATCACCCTTTTCATTTAGTAACTTACAGGCCCTGACCTATTATTATTTCTTTTAGATTATTTAATAATTTAATTTCTATAATTAATTGATTTCATCATATAAATTATTATATTTTACTTACATTCCCCCCTACTTTATTATGTGCTTATCAATGATGACGAGACGTTACACGGGAAGCTACCTTCCAAGGATGCCATACTTTAGATGTTTATTATGGTATACGAATAGGTATAATTTTATTTATTATTTCAGAAATTTTATTTTTTTTTTCTTTTTTTTGGGCTTACTTCCATTCTTCTTTAGCTCCTGACATAGAAATTGGACAATTATGGCCACCTTATGGAATTAAACCTTTTAATCCATTCGATATCCCCCTTATAAATACTATTATCTTAATTTCCTCAGGACTTACAGTAACTTGATCTCATCATGCAATACTTAACAAAAATTTCAAAGAAAGAAAAAAAAGTCTATTTATTACTATTATTTTAGGAATTTATTTTACTTTTCTTCAATTAATCGAATATATAGAAGCACCTTTTTCAATTGCTGATTCTATTTATGGGTCAACCTTTTTTATAGCTACTGGATTTCATGGACTACATGTTATCATTGGAACAATATTTTTATTTTTTTGTTTATTACGTATAAATAAATTACATTTTTCTTCTAAACATCATTTTAATTTTGAGGCTGCGGCTTGATATTGACATTTTGTAGACATAGTATGATTATTTTTATATATTTCAATTTATTGATGAAGATATTAAAATTATTTATATAGTATAAATATTACATTTAATTTCCAATTAAAAAATTTAATTTATTTTAATATAAATAATTTATTTTTTATGTTTATTAATTATTATTTTAATAATTATTTCAATACTATTATTTTTTTTAAATTTTATCCTATCAAAAAAAATAATTAACAACCGTGAAAAAATATCTCCCTTTGAATGTGGCTTTGATCCTATATCTAAACAACACTTACCCTTCAGGATTCAATTTTTTATAATTAGTCTAATTTTCTTAATCTTTGATATTGAAATTACCCTTCTTATTCCTTTAATTTTTATAACATATAATTTTAACTTACCTATGATTATAACATCTTTTATTTTTTTATTTATCTTAATCTTTGGCCTTTATATTGAATACACGGAACAATCATTAGATTGAAAAATTTAATCATTGGATAATAGTTAAAAAAAATAACATTTAAATTGCAATTAAAAATTTATAATATATTTATTATATTATCTTATATTTAATATAAAAATCTCTTAAAGTAATTCTTTTACACTTAATTTCGACTTAAACTTTTGATTTTCTAATCTAAGAGAATTAACTAAAACCAAAAAGAGGTAAATTATTGTTAATAATCTAATTGAAATAATTATTCTAGTTAAAATAAATATTAAGAAATAAATATTAATTTGAACTTCTAATTCAAAAATTATGAAAACTTCATATTATTTCTTTAAGCATAGTTTAACTAAAACATTATATTTTCACTATAAAAAAAATAATTTTATTTGTTTATTTAAAAATTAATTTAATTTTCTTAATATCTTCAATATTAAACTTTAATTATAAGCTATTTAAATTTTTATATTAATAAATATACTAAAATAATAATTATAATAAAAAAATAACCAAATATATAAATTTTAAAATTTAATGTAAAATTTAAATTTTTAATTAATATTTTTAAATCTTTTTCAAAAAATTCAATTCAACTTTTATCAATTTTATAAAAAATATCTCTTATAATATTAAAAGGATTAAAAATTCACACATAAACTTGATTTAAAAACCATATAGATCTTAAATAATAACTAATATGATAAAATTTAATAATTTTTAGATTTTTTATACCTATTCCTATAATTACTCCTAATATACATATAAATAAAGTAATTAATTTAATTTTTATATTAAGGTAAATTAAATAAAAGTCAAAAAAAAATAATCAATTTATTATTGACCCTATTATAATACTTATTAAAATTAAAATTAGTATAGAAAAATTTATTAAATAATCTTCTTTCAAACTAATTCTACTTTTAAATTTTATTTCACTAAAATAAATAAAATAAAATAAACGAATAGAATAAGACACTGTAAAAACTAAAGATATAATAATAAATACTAATATTATAATATTTACCTTATTTCTATAAATAATTTCTATAATTAAGTCCTTTGAATAAAATCCTGCTATAAAAGGAAAACCACATAAGGCAAATCTCGAAACTATAAATCTTATTATAGTAAAAGGTATAATTTCATTTAAATTACCAATTATACGAATATCTTGATTATTATTTAAAGAATGAATAATAATTCCAGCACATATAAATAATATAGATTTAAATATAGCATGAGTTAATAAATGATAATAAGCAAATATTTTATATCCTAACCTTAAAACTATTATTATTATACCTAATTGTCTTAATGTAGATAAAGCAATGATTTTTTTAAGATCAAATTCAAAATTTGCTATTATTCCTGATATCAATATTGTTAAAACAGATAAAAAAAATATTAAACTTATACATCCACCTATAAATTTTTCAAATCGAATTATTAAATATACACCCGCAGTTACTAATGTTGAAGAATGAACAAGTGCAGAAACTGGGGTGGGAGCTGCCATGGCTATTGGCAACCAATAAGAAAAAGGAATCTGTGCTCTTTTTGTAATTGCAGCTAATAATAATATTATTACAAATAAATTATTATATATTACTCCCCTAATTATTCTTGTATTTCACCTACCTTTTATTATTATTAACCCAATAGATATTAATACACCTACATCCCCAATTCGATTACATAATACAGTAACTATTCCAGAATTATAAGAACTATAATTTTGATAATAAATAATCAAACAATAAGATACTAATCCTAGCCCATCCCAACCAAATAAAATTCTAATAATATTTGGACTAATAATTATTATAATTATTGATAAAATAAATAATAATATTAAATAAATAAATCGTTTAATAAATTTATCATTATTTATATATGTCCTCCTATAAAATATAATTATTGAAGAAATTAATGTAACTAATCTAATAAAAAGTAAGGAAATTCAATCAATTAACATATATAATTCTATATTTATTGAATTTAATCTTATTAATATTCATTCTAACATAATTCTATAATCTAAAAAATATATACTCATACTCATAATAAAAAAAATTATAAATATATTAATTATTAAAAAAAAACAAAGAAAAAAATTATTTATAATTTAAGATATCATATTATATATATCATTAATTCCACAAATTAATATTTTAGTTTAAACTACTTAAATTCTATATAAATATAATTAAATTTAATAATATAAAAATTAAAGGAAAAAAATGAATAATTAATACTATGAATTCTTTAAATAAGCTAGAAATAAAATATAATTCTACATAAAAATGACCATGTTGAACATATGAATACAAATATAATGAATAAGCCCCTCTAAAGAAACAAATAATAAATAAATAAATTATTAAAATTAAATCCCAACTTAAAATTACCCCTAATGTTAAAATTTCACTAATAAAATTTAAAGAAAATGGAAAAGAAAAATTAGCTGCACAAAATAAAAATCACCATATTCTAAATAAAGGAAGTTTTCTCAATATACCCTTATTTAAAATTAATAATCGTCTCGATGTCCGCTCATAATACAAATTAACTATATAAAATAAACCTGAAGAACACAAACCATGAGAAATTATTATAATATAACTTCTAATAAAACCTAATTTAAAAAAAGTCCCTATAGAACATAATATTAGATTCATATGTACAACAGACGAATAAGCTACTAATCTTTTTATATCAATTTGAGCCATACATAATACTCTAATTAATATTCTACCTAAAATTCCAATACAAAAAATTACATATATATACTTAATTCTCCTATATAATAATATTTCTATCAAACGAATTAAACCATATCTTCCTATTTTTAATAAAATAGCAGCCAAAATTATGGACCCGTATACTGGAGCTTCAACATGTGCTTTAGGCAACCAAACATGTAATAAATAAATAGGTATTTTAATAAAAAAGGCCATATAAATTATAATAAATCTTCAAACATTAAAATGATAATAATTTATTACTAAATTCATAAGTCTAAATTTAAAACTTATCCTATAAAAATACATATTAAATATATATAATAAAAAAGGAAAAGAAATAAATAATATATATATTATTAAATAATAAGCTGCTCTTGTTCGTTCTTTATTTAAACCTCAATAAATAATTAATATAAAAGTAGGAATTAAACTAATTTCAAATCATATATAAAATACTAATAAATCAATTGATGAAAAAAATAATATCAAAATTATTATTAAATTAATAAATATAATTATTTTTATTAATTCTTTTTTTATTAAACACATTATTATTAAACCAATTACTCATCTATTTAAAATAATCAATCAAATTGAATAATAATCAAATCTAAATATTATTCTTATATTAAAATAAATATTATCTTTAAATATATAATTAAAAATTATTATTAATCTAGATAAATAACATAAATTATAATAAAATATAATTATATTATTTTTAAACAATATAAAATTTATAAAAATAATAAAACCAATAAATTTTATCATATTAAAATTTTTTTAAATTAAATAAATAAAATAAATCATTTCCATTATATCGAATAATTATTACTAATAATCTTAATCCCAATACTCTTTCACATACCCTAAATACTAAATAATAAATTAAATAAAATTCTATATTAAATATTCTAAAAATTAAAAAAAAAATAATAGAAACATTTAATACCATTAATTCTATTATTAATAATAATATTAATATATATTTATATATAAATACTATTAAAATTATTGCCATAAAAAATATCTGAATATAAATTATTAAATCAAAAAAAATAAGCTTAATAGTTTAATTTAAAATATTAATTTTGTAAATTAAAGTTATATTATAAATATTTAAGCTTCCTCAAAAAAATATTATTAAATATGCCTCTAATCTCCAAAATTAACATTCTATCTAAACTATTTTTTGTATGGCAAAAATTTTTTTCATAGTTATAATACTTTTAATAATTATATTAAGAATTTTATTTATTTTATCATTAAATTATCTTCATCCTACACCTCTAATTATTATTTTAATTTTTTATACAATTATAATCTGTTTAAATATATCTATTTGATCTTATAATTTTATTTATTCTATTATATTATTTTTAATTATAATTAGTGGAATATTAGTTATTTTTTTATATTTTTCAAGACTAATCTCTAATGAACAAAACAAATTTTATATAAATAAATATATAATTATCAGATTTTTAATAAATTTTTTTATATTAATATATTTATTAATAGCTCATTTAAAATTCAATTATATTAAATATTTATCAAAAGAAATTCTTTCTATTAATATACTTAACTCCCCATCATTTATAAATATTATAATAATTTATAAATATCCCTATAATAATTTAACTTTATTATGTATACTTTATCTATTAATTTCTCTATTTACTATCATTAAAATTTGTTCCTTTAAATCAATATCCCTACGCAAATTAATTTAATTTATGAAAAAATTAATCACTTTAATTAATACATCTTTACTTAAATTACCTACACCTATTAATATCTCTTATTGATGAAATTATGGTTCATTATTAGGAATATTCCTAATTATCCAAATTATCAGAGGCCTCCTCTTATCATTTCATTATTGTCCTAATACAAAATTAGCCTTCTTTAGTATTATTCATATTATTCAAAACGTAAATAATGGATGATTAATGCATAATATTCATATTAATGGGGCATCATTTTTTTTTATTTGCATATATATTCATATTAGTCGTGGATTATATTATAGATCTTATATTTTATCAAATACTTGGATAATTGGTGTTACTATTTTTATAATTTCAATAGGGACAGCTTTCTTAGGATATGTCCTCCCTTGAGGACAAATATCATATTGAGGGGCCACCGTTATTACAAACTTAATTTCTACTATTCCATATATTGGAAATATAATAGTTATATGAATTTGAGGGGGATTTTCAATTAATAATGCTACTTTAAATCGATTTTTTTCTCTACATTTTATTTTACCATTTATTATCATAATAATAGTAATTATTCACTTATATTTTTTACATATTACAGGTTCCCTAAATCCTTTGGGAACTAATAGGGATCTTAATAAAATACCCTTTCATATTTATTTTTCCTTTAAAGACTTATTAGGATTTATTCTATTTTTATTTTTTTTCTCAATCATTATTATTCAATATCCTTATATTTTTAGTGATCCCGATAATTTTATTCCGGCAAATGCCATAGTTACACCTACACATATTCAACCTGAATGATATTTTTTATTCGCATATGCCATTCTACGATCAATTCCTAATAAATTAGGGGGTGTTTTAGCTTTATTATTTTCTATTTTAATTTTATATTTACCTTCATTATTTATTTTAAAAAAAACCTCCATAATATTCAACCCCTTAAACCAACTTTTATATTGAATTTTTATTAATAATTTTATTATTTTAACATGAATTGGAAGACAATTAATTGAACCTCCTTTTATTATAATTAGACAAATACTTTCAATAATCTACTTTTTATATTTTATTATTAGACCACTAATATTCAAAATATGAAATATTATTTTACAATAAATTAATGATCTTGAATAAGATTATGTTTTGAAAACATATTAAAGAAATAATTAATTTTCTATTAATTTTATAAACTATATTATTAATGTAAAAATAATCTTTATATATAAAATATAAATTATATAATTCAATACTAAAGGTAAAATAATCTTTCAACATAAATACATTAATTCATCATATCGTATACGGGGTAAAAGTCCGCGTATAAAAATAATAATTAAAATTATTAAATTAATATATATATATATATATATAGAACCCATTAAATTAGTGTATAATAATAACAATAAATATCTAAAAAAAATAATTATCCCATATTCTGCCATAAAAATTAATGCAAATCTTCCACTAAAATACTCTACATTAAACCCAGAAACTAACTCAGACTCTCCCTCTAAAAAATCCATAGGACTCCGATTCAATTCAGCTAAAATACTAATATAATAAACAATAAATATAGGGAATAATATTACTAAATATCACATATAATATTGCCACTTTAAAAAATCTATAATAGAATATCTCTCTCTTAAAATTATTAAATTTAAAATAATTATAATAAATCTAACTTCATAGGATAATGTCTGAGCAATAACTCGTATAGCACCAATTATCGAATATCTCGAATTTGAAGACCACCCCATTAATAAAAATATATATCTTATTAAAGTTAAAATAATAATAATTAATAAAAGAGAATAATTTAAAAAATAAATATTAGTAATAATTGGCCTTATTAATCAGTTACTTATCATTAAAAAAAATAAAATAATTGGACATAAATAAAATAAATAAAAATTAGACTTATAAATAATAAAAACTTCTTTATTAAATAATTTAATTGCATCTCTAAATGGTTGCAAAATACCCCTCAATCCCACTTTATTAGGACCCTTACGTAACTGAATATACCCTAAAATTTTTCGTTCTAATAAAGTTAAAAAAGCAATTCTAATTAATACAATTAATAAAATTAACAAAAAACTTAAAAAATTTATTAATATATAAAAAAAATAATTTTTAATTATTACTTATATAATTATATATTTTTATTAAATTCTAAATTTAATGCACTTAACTCTGCCAAAGTAATTTATCATAAAATATTAAAAATTATTTTAAATATAAAGTCCTTTCGTACAAATATATTTATTTTAATTAAAGATAGAAACCGATCTGGCTCACGCCGATCTAAACTCAAATCATGTAAGATTTTAAAAGTCGAACAGACTTAAATATTAAACTTCTCCATTTAAATTTTATCTTAATTCAACATCGAGGTCGCAATCATTTTTATTAATAAGATCTTGCCAAAAATATTACGCTGTTATCCCTAAGGTAATTAATTCTTATTTAATTTAATAATCATTCAATAAATCATTCATTAATGGTTTATAATAAATTAAAGTTTTATTAATTTAATAGTCCTCCCAACTAAATATAATTTTTTATATATTAAAAATTTAATTAAAATCTATATAAATTATATAAAATTCTATAGGGTCTTCTCGTCCCTTAATAATACTTAAGATTTTTAACTTAATAAAAAAGTTTAAATTTTAAATTTGAGACAGTTTAGATCTCATCAATTCGTTCATTCTAGTCTTCATTTAAAAGACAATTGATTATGCTACCTTAGCACAGTCAATTTACTGCAGCCATTTAATAAAATCAGGGGGCAGAACCAACTTTAAATTATTATCAAAAAGCCATGTTTTTATTAAACAGGTGAATCTAATTATATTGCCTAATTCCTTAAATTAACTTATTAATTATATCTATTATTAAATTTTTTTTTTACTAATATTATCATTATTTTTAAATTAATTTTATTATAAATTATATATTTTTTTATAATTAAATACATTCATAAATATTTTTATTTTTTTTATATAAATTATTAAATTTTTTTTATAAATTTTAAATTTTATAAATATTATTATAATTTTTATTAATATATTTTAAATAAATTTATAGTTTAGCCCATAAATCATTAACATAATTTAAAATATCTTATTTTTATGTAAATTATATCTTAAAATTATGTCTAAATTAAATTTAATAAAAATAAACTAGATATCATTAAAATTGACTAAAATATATTCTCTAATAAATTATTTATAATTACTATAATACGTAAACTATCATAATTTATTCGCTCTTTTAAATTCGAGAAATTTAAATTAATTAAATTTTATTTTAATAATCCCTGATACAAAAGGTACAATAAAATAAATTTTTTTTTTAAAATTTTATTTTATTCATTTACATTACTTTTACTATTATATTTTTTAAATTATTTTAATATCATTATTATAACATTAAATTTTTATATAATTTTAATTAACTTTAAATATTTATCAAATAAAATTAATTATTTCTTAAATAAATTAATTATTATTAATTTAACTAAATACATCTTCCAATACATTTACTTTGTTACGACTTCTTTCAATTAATTTATTCATGAAAATGACGGGCAATTTGTACATATTTTAATTAAAATTTCAATTTATAATATTTTATAAAATTACATTTAAATCCTCTTTCATTATATTATTAAAAATATAAATCTATTATTAAAAAAAAATGTAATTCATTTATTCCTTAATATTCTACATTTTGATTTGAATTATAATTTTACTTAAATTTATTAATTATTTTTCTATTAAAATAATTTTTAAACAACAATACATAAAAAATTTTTAAGGACTATCCTATCGTGGATTATCATTTATATAACAAATTCCTCTAATTATCTAAAATACCGCCAAATTATTTAAATTTAATGATTTACATTTATTTTTTAAATTAAATTTTATTTAATTTTTATAATAGGGTCTCTAATCCTAGTTTATCCTAAAATTTTACTAATTTATTTTAAAAATTAAAATTAATAATTCTTAATTATTAATATTTCACCATATAATTTTTTTTTATTATTAACCTTATAATTTTAATTAATTTATTATTAATTAATTAAATTTATTTTAAATAATAGTTTAACCGCAATTGCTGGCACTAAATTTATTATTTATATTATAAATTACTAAAAATATTTTCATAAAATTTTTTCATTTTAAATATTAAGCTTTATAAAAAATAATTATTTAAATTAAATTTTAATTTAAAATTTTATTTATATTATTATTTATATATTAAATTATAAAATATAAATTAAATTTTTATGTATTAATTTTTTATTTATAATATATTATTTATAATATATTATTTATAATATATTATTTATAATATATTATTTATAATATATTATTTATATATATTATTTATATATATTATTTATATATATTATTTATATATATTATTTATATATATTATTTATATATATTATTTATATATATTATTTATATATATAATATAATAAATTATTAATATTATATTTTTTTTAATGAAAACTATAAAATAATTTTATTAACTAATAAATTTTTTATTAATTTTTTTCTAATTTTTTTAGATTAATTTTTATTAAATTAACACATTATTTTTACTGATAAATTAAATTAATAATTCTTACAAATAAAATTTTATATATTATTATTTATTTATATTTATATTATATTAATGAATATTTTATAAAATTAATTTAATTTTTTAATTTTTATTCATATTATTTTTGTTAACATTAATTATTTTCTAATATATTAATTTTTTTAAATTAATAAAATCTTTTTATTGTAAATAAAATATTTTCTTTAAACTAAAACTTATTATAAATTATATATTATTCTATTTTATAAATATAATAATTTTAAATTAAATATTCTTTAAATCTATAAAATAATTTATTTATTAAATAAGTAAGCTAATTTAAAAGCTTTTAGACTCATACTCTAAACATAGAATTATATTCTCTTATTTAAATTTCAATTCATAAAATAATGATATGCCTGAAAAAAGGGTTATTTTGATAGAATAAATTATGTAAATTACTTTACTATCGTTTTTTTATAAATTATATCTAATAGAATTAAACTATTTCAAAAAATTTCAAAAATTTATATGCTTCATACATTAAAATATAAAAATTATATTAATATTAATCTTTTAAATTAATAAAAAAAATTATTATTAATTAAAATATTAAATTTATTTTCTAAATATTTTTTATTACTTTTTATGTTATTATTTTCTTTATTGTCTTTATTTTTAAATGATTTAATTTTAATTTGATTTTTTATTGAGATTTCCAACTTTTTATTTATTTGTTTGATAAATAATTATATGTTAAATAAAAAATCTATTTTCTTTTATTTTTTTATTCAAATTATAGCATCATTTTTAATAATTTTTTCATTTATTATTAATAATATTTTTATCTATAATAATTACATTAAATTAATAATTATATTTTCTTTATTATTAAAACTAAGTATTCCTCCCTTTCATTTATGATTACCTGTTCTTTCTATCTATACTCCATGGAATATTCTTTTATTAATTTTAACTATTCAAAAAATTACACCTTTTTATATTTGATCATTAATTAAAATTAATATTATATTAATTTATTTTTTCATTATTCTTTGTTCAATCATTCCTCCTTTTATAATAATAAAATTAACTAATTTAAAAATTTTAATATCTTATTCTTCTATTAATCAATCTAGATGAATAATTATATTAATATATATAAAAAATATTATTTGATTCAAGTATTTTATTTGCTATAGTTTTATTATATTAAATATTTTTATTTTATATAATTTACATAAAATTTTTATAAATTTTAATTATAAAAATTATTATTTTAATATCTTTATTTTAATTTATATATTAAATATGGCAGGCATACCTCCTTTTACTTTTTTTTTCATTAAATGATATAGAATATTTATTTTTATATATAATTCCAATCTTTTCTTTATTTTAATTTTAATAATATTAAGATCTTTATTAATATTATTTATTTATATTAATATAATAATTAATTCATTATTTATTTTTAGATATAAATCTAAGTTAATAAATTTAATATTAAATATAAATTTTTATAATATTTTTATATTTTTTTTAGGATTAATTTTTTCTTCTTTTATTATAATGATTTAAGATTTTAAGTTAATAAAACTATAAGCCTTCAAAGTTTAATATATATATATATTATTTATAAATCTTAAATAATTTTATATATATTAATTTTTTATAAATATCTTTAAATTTGCAATTTAATATTTTTTTTTAAACTATAACATAAATGTTAGAAATTTATATATATATTTCTTAAATAAATTTACAATTTATTACTTAAATCAGACATAACATTTAAAATTTAAT